AAAAATATTGATAGTTGGGACGATAGTGATAATACCAATTCTAATAATAGGGATACTTTTTTCGATGTTAGGGACATTCGGAGTTTCATCTCTGATGACATCTTTTTAGTTAGAGATCGTAATGGTAACAGTTATTCGATATATTTTAATATTGAAAATTTTATTTTCGAGATTGACAACGACCGCTCTTTTATGAATGAACTAGAAAGTGCCTTTTATAGTTATCTGAATAATGGTTCTCAAAGTGACAATCACTACTACGATCGTTATATGTATGATACTCAATATAGTTGGAATAATCACATTTTTAATTGCATTGATAGTTATCTTCGTTCTGAAATCAGTATTGATAATTACATTTCAGGCGGTAGCGACAATTACAGCGACAGTTACATGTATAGTTACATTTGTAATGAAAGTGTAAATAGTAGTGACAACGAGAGTTCCAGTATAAGAATTAGCACAAATAGAAGCGATTTCAATATGAGAAGAAGATATAATGATCTCGATATAAATAAAAAATACAGGCATTTGTGGGTTCAATGCGAAAGTTGTTATGGGTTAAATTATAAGAAATTTTTTAAGTCAAAACTAAATGTTTGTGAACAATGCGGATATCATTTGAAAATGAGCAGTTCAGATAGAATCGAGCTTTCGGTTGATCCGGGCACTTGGGATCCTATGAATGAAGACATGGTTTCTATGGACCCCATTGAATTTCATTCAGAAGAGGAACCTTATAAAGATCGTATCGATTCTTATCAAAGAAAAACAGGGTTAACCGAGGCTATTCAAACAGGCATAGGTCAACTAAATGGTATTCCCATAGCTATTGGGGTTATGGATTTTCAGTTCATGGGGGGCAGTATGGGATCCGTAGTAGGCGAGAAAATTACCCGTTTGATCGAGCATGCGAGTCGTAAAGCTCTCCCTCTTATTATAGTTTGTGCTTCGGGAGGAGCGCGCATGCAAGAAGGCAGTTTGAGCTTGATGCAAATGGCTAAAATCTCTTCCGCTTCATATAATTATCAATCAAATAAAAAGTTATTCTATGTATCAATCCTTACATCTCCTACAACCGGTGGGGTGACTGCAAGTTTTGGTATGTTGGGAGATATCATTATTGCCGAGCCTAATGCCTACATTGCATTTGCGGGTAAACGAGTAATTGAACAAACATTGAATAAGACAGTACCTGATGGTTCCCAGGCGGCTGAGTATTTATTCCATAAAGGCTTATTGGACTCAATCGTACCACGTAATCTTTTAAAAAGTGTTCTGAGTGAGTTATTTCAACTTCACGGTTTCTTTCCCTTAAATCAAAATTCAATCAAGTAGAGCATTCAATTAAGTTATTTTTTGGGGGGCAAAGAAATATTTTAGTTATCAGTAAAGAAAAAAAGAAGAGTTCGTTTTCATTACGGGCATAAGATCCATAGACAAATCAGAAGTTTCGGGTACTTTTTTTCCCAAAAATCTGTATTTTATACCTATAATTGGTACTATATTCCTGATTAGAAATCAGGAAGTTTCGATCAACAGGATAAAAGAAAGAATGCATCCTTTTTTTGTTTTGGCAAAATTTTATTTTATGAAGAATAAAGAATTTCATATTATCCTCTTACGTATTATAGAGATAGAAAAATTCAAAAAGAGAAAATTGTAGAATAGAAATCGTGCATATTTCGATATCTCCCGCGAGAATTCATATTTAGTTCTACATTCCTTGCACTTATTATTCTATACTTATAATAGATATACTTATCATAAGATATCTTTATAACAGGTACAAATTTTAAATCGAGGTATCCATTCTATGACAACTTTTGATTTACCCTCTATTTTTGTGCCTTTAGTGGGCCTAGTTTTCCCGGCAATTGCAATGGCTTCTTTATTTCTTCATGTTCAAAAAAATAAGATTGTCTAGATCCCTATGAAGCAGCCGCTTTTATATCTAACCAATTTGATGAATTATTTCTAATGGTTCACATCATAATAGTGCTAGTTGATGAGAGTTACTTCGGGAACAAAAAAGTAAAGTAAAATTCATTTGGGTTATTCTCTCAATTCCAATAAAATGCAACTTGATCTAGTATGAACTGGCGCTCAGAACGTATATGGATAGAACTTATAACGGGGTCTCGAAAAACAAGTAATTTCTGCTGGGCCTGTATCCTCCTTTTAGGTTCACTAGGATTCTTATTGGTTGGAACTTCTAGTTATCTTGGTAGGAATCTGATATCCTTATTCCCGTCTCAGGAAATTCTATTTTTTCCACAAGGCATCGTTATGTCTTTCTACGGGATCGCGGGTCTGTTCATTAGCTCCTATTTGTGGTGCACTATTTCGTGGAATGTAGGTAGTGGTTATGACCGATTCGATCGAAAAGAAGGAATAGTGTGTATTTTTCGTTGGGGATTTCCTGGAATAAATCGTCGTATCTTCCTTCGATTCCTTATGAGGGATGTACAGTCGATTAGAATCGAAATTAAAGAGGGTCTTTTTCCTCGTCGTGTCCTTTATATGGAAATCAGAGGCCAGGGAGCCATTCCCTTGACTCGGACTGATGAGAACCTAACTCCACGAGAAATTGAACAAAAAGCAGCGGAATTGGCCTATTTCTTGCGCGTACCGATTGAAGTATTTTGAAATGAACGGCGAAAAATTAATGCTTTGTTAGCATGGAGGAGGGGACTAAGGAATCTTCATTTTATAGAACTTAACTTAAGTTTTTTCAGAACACTCATTCAAGCAAAAGGGGATGTCTATGGAATACACAGAAAACGAAACTTTTTTTGTTTCCACAAAAAAACTAAATTCTTTCAGACTAGTAACAAGTCTAAGAAGTATGGGTTCATCATATATCTCAGAACATTTCAGAATATAATCCAGAATTCGTCTTTTTTTGGGGTCCCATTATTTTATTTTGAATTGGTACGTTAGATACAGATGGATTCTATATTGTAAATAACCCCTCTTTTTTCAATAAATTTTTTTTTTTCGTTCGAAGCAAACCCTTATTCTTATTTCTATATTATTTCTTGATCTAAGGACTAACCAATATATGAAAAATAAAAAAGGAGGCGTAGATCCATAGGTTCGATACCTTGTTATAGAACTCATGCTTCATAGAAATATTCGATCGGATAGAGTCGACGAAAGAGGTGGTTTCATTAGTAATTTACAGATTAAAAATGCCACAAAAGAAAACATTCACTACCCTCGCATATCTTGCATCTATTATATTTTTACCCTGGTGGGTTTCTCTCTCATTAAAAAAATTTTTGGAATCCTGGTTTACAAATTGGTGGAATATTAGGCAACCGGAAACGTTTTTGAATGATATTAAAGAAAAGAATCTTCTAGAAAAATTCATAGAATTAGAAGAACTTTTCTTTTTGGACGAAATGATAAAGGAGTACCCGGAGACACATATACAAAAGCTCCGTATAGGAATCCACAAAGAAACAATACAATTGGTCAAGATGCACAATGAGGGTCATATTCATAGCATTTTGCACTTCTCGACAAATATAATCTGTTTCGCTATTCTAAGTGGTTATTCTATTCTGGGTAATGAAGAACTTCTCGTTCTTAATTCTTGGGTAAAAGAATTCCTCTACAACTTAAGTGACACAATAAAAGCTTTTTCTATTCTTTTATTAACTGATTTATGTATCGGATTCCATTCGCCTCATGGTTGGGAACTAATGATCGGCTCTATCTCCAAGGATTTTGGATTTTATCATAATGATCAAATTATATCTGGTCTTGTTTCCACTTTCCCAGTCATTCTAGATACACTTTTAAAATATTGGATTTTCCGTTATTTAAATCGCGTATCCCCGTCACTTGTAGTGATTTATCATTCAATGAATGACTAAAGACGGATTCCCCGATATTAATCAAATCATAATGTTTGTTACTTTGTTTGTACATATATAAACAAAGCATTAAAAATCTTACTCACCTTTTATAGTTATATCCATCCCAGAGATTCTTCCTGTATTCCATTCCAGTAAAATTATTCCATTACAATAGCAGAATCGTGGATAGGGAACTACACTAGTAACCTACCTAATTTATTGTAGAAATTCTCGGGATCAACGATTGGACCATGCAAAAAAGAAATATATTTTCTCGGATAAAGGAGCAGATGGCTCGATCCATTTCTGTATCGATCATGCTATATGTAATAACTTGGCCATCTACTTCATATGCATATCCCATTTTTGCGCAGCAGGGTTATGAAAATCCACGAGAGGCGACTGGGCGTATTGTCTGTGCCAACTGCCATTTAGCTAATAAGCCCGTGGATATTGAGGTTCCACAAGCGATACTTCCTGATACTGTATTTGAAGCAGTTGTGAGAATCCCTTATGATATGCAACTGAAACAGGTTCTTGCTAATGGTAAAAAAGGGGGTTTGAACGTAGGGGCTGTTCTTATTTTACCTGAGGGATTCGAATTAGCCCCCCCCGATCGTATTTCTCCCGAAATGAAAGAAAAGATGGGCAATCTTTCTTTTCAGAGTTATCGCCCCACGAAAAAAAATATTCTTGTGATAGGTCCTGTTCCAGGTCAGAAATATAGCGAAATCACCTTTCCTATTCTTTCCCCAGACCCCGCTATTAACAAAGACGCTCACTTCTTAAAATATCCTATATATGTAGGCGGGAACAGAGGTAGGGGTCAGATTTATCCCGATGGGAGTAAGAGTAACAATACAGTCTATAATGCTACATCAGCAGGTATAGTAAGTAAAATAGTACGTAAAGAAAAAGGGGGATATGAAATAAGCATAGCAGATACGTCAGACGGGCACCAAGTGGTCGATATTATCCCTCCAGGACCGGAACTTCTTGTTTCAGAAGGTGAATCTATCAAGCTTGATCAACCACTAACAAGTAATCCCAACGTGGGTGGATTTGGTCAGGGAGACGGAGAAATAGTACTTCAGGATCCATCACGTGTCCAAGGCCTTTTGTTCTTCTTGGCAT